TTCCTGGAAATTCTTGCTCCCATTGGACCATTTGTATCTATATGCATCAGGATCCCGATTCATGGATCTCTCAGTTCCAGAAATAAGAGGATCAAACCATTTCTTCTGACTCTTTTTCAAATTCGATAAATGTTGGTTGATCGTATATTTCATTATAGTTATATGATTCAGAGTATCATTTCCTATTTGATCCCTTTGAATTCCATATTCGAAGTTGCGATCGGATCTATTCATTAAAAAGAATCGATTCGATACATTTCTTATGTACCCATAGGTGCTATATTGGATTTGAATCAGATTTCGGATCAATCTATATTGATTGACTGCCTCCATTACGTTGTTGCTAGCAAATACCGCTGTTTTTAGTTTGGGATCTTCCAACTCATTCCCGCAGTAGATCCGGACCGATTTTTTTCTGATCCTTCGAGAAAAAGATTCATTCTCCTCATAAAAAAGAGGAGGTAGAACCAATAAAGATTTCTTTTTCGATTCATCTCTGGAGTTGAATACCTCATTCAAGAATCTTTTTTGATCCAACCCGTAGGAATCAATAGAAAAGGCAAATCCCCTATGATACACCAGATCTGGCTCGGTTATTGATAGAGTGAATAGATCCGCCATTTCTGGGAATCTCTCTTCTGATTCAAAAAAATCGTGGCGTAACGCGTATCCCCCTTTGTTCCGGTCATGGAATAGATGAAAGAAATCAAAAAATGGATTTTTGTTCAAGAATGAAATCTTATTGGAACTGTCCATATCCGGTTCATCCTTCGGAACCATATCACATCCCGGATCTGGTTCCGAAGGATGAATTGAGACGGTATCTTGTAAATACGTAATTATCTTGAATATATCAACAATTTCTTTCTTTTCCGCTCGCCTGGAAGGGACAAAAGAAACATCTTGTTTTTTCTTCAACAATTTATGATCTCTAGTGGACCTCTCAGTAGGATTCGAACCCAGATGAAGTTCTGACCATCTGTCAGAGAAAAAAGAACGAATTGATCTTGTAGGATTCCCAAGAAATTCTTCGATTTCTTCCGGAAGCAGATGATTATTCATCCGCTTCTCAGGTTCCGTGAATAGCCAGGACATGGAGGAAGATCCAAAAAGGCATTTCGGGAATCGATCTGATTCTATCTCTGTTCGTTCCGTTTGAAGAAAGGAAGGATCCCAAAGAATCGATCTCTCTTTTAGTTGCTGAATCTCTGTTTGATCGATCAATGTGTGATATTCTGAATTCTCATTTCTAACGGAATCGAAATGATCTCTGGATTGATCAGAAGAAGATCCTTTCCATTGGCTAGAATCCGTTACTTGAACGAAAATAGATCTTGTGGAATCATATTGAATATTTGACAATACATTCCGTACCTTGCTAAAAAACCGATCCTTGTTTACCAACCACACATTGTCTAACCAAATCCAATTCTCTCTCGAGACGTTCCTCAAAAAATCCGATTCGTGCTGATTCTTCCCCCAACTAACGAAGAGATCTTGGCGGAATTGCCACATATGAAATTGAGCACAATTTTGCAAAGAAATACCCCACTTGTTTCTCGAGAAGAGATGGGAAACATGCTCAATATCATTGGATTGCATAGTTGCCCCAGCTCCTTGTTGTTTGAAGAAACTCTCCCCCTTAATTGGTCTTTTTTCACGAAAAGCAGACATGAGATAACAAATCAAGTCTTTCCCTAAGATTTCGAATAGCTGTCCCGAATTCAAGTTGATTATGTTTCGTTTCTTCCTCGGAGAAAGACGATCAAACAATTCCCAATCATGGTCCTTGCGGATCGGATCATCCGTATAGGATAAAAAAAGAAACTCCAGATATTTGCTATCTTTCTCTTTGAATGAGATCTCAATTCCAGCTACGGTTTCATTAGATATCTGACAACTAGAATCCCTCTTTTTTCCGATCCGGTTCCTCCACCACCGCGAACCCCGGTTAGATTCAGGCATGATACGCTTTTTCTTTCTTGGGAGAACCCAAGTACTCTCTTGCGGATCCATGAAACAACTCTCAGAAATCTTTTTCCTTTTTGGAAGATACAGGAGCGAAACAATCAACCTATTTCTATTGGAAGACCAAAAAGATTCTTCCAATGTCTCCTTTCTGGGTCCAATGGAATTCATAGGTATAGGAAGAAGCCCCATCAAATAGAGATTTTTTCTTTCAACCATCTTTCGATTGTTAATACGAGATATAAGGACCACTACTACAAGCAGTACTACACCTTTGATCGTGAAATATCGATTGCTTGTTGCACCCTGTGAATCACGTGAAAGTAGGATACTCCAAATTCGGGGGTCAAAGAGTTTCATAAAACGTTCTTGGTGGAAAAAAATGTGAGTGAAAGATCCCACTGAATCGAATTTGATCCATGAATCTAAGAAATAGTGAGAATTCTTGATCTCTCTCAATATCTCTCTCAATTCGAATATCCAGGATTTGAATTGATGTCGTTTCATTGATTCCTCCTAAAGATTTCATTTCAATTGGAATTTGGTTATTCACGATGTACGATGATCCCTGTTAAGCATCCATGGCTGAATGGTTAAAGCGCCCAACTCATAATTGGCAAATTCGTAGGTTCAATTCCTGCTGGATGCACGCCAATGGGAACATTCAATAAGTCTATTGGAATTGGCTCTGTATCAATGGAATCTCATCATCCATACATAGCGAATTGGTATGGTATATTCATACCATAACATATGAACAGTAAGAACTATAATTCTTATCGATACTGGAACTCATAGGGAAGAAAATGGATTTATGGATGGAATCAAATATGCAGTATTTACAGAAAAAAGTATTCGGTTATTGGGGAACAATCAATATACTTCTAATGTCGAATCAGGATCAACTAGGACAGAAATAAAGCATTGGGTCGAACTCTTCTTTGGTGTCAAGGTAATAGCTATGAATAGTCATCGACTCCCGGGAAAGGGTAGAAGGATGGGACATACAATGCATTACAGACGTATGATCATTACGCTTCAACCGGGTTATTCTATCCCACCTCTTATAGAGAAAAGAACTTAAAGCAAAAGACTTAATAACACGGCAATACATTTATACAAAACTTCTACCCCGAGCACACGCAATGGAGCCGTAGACAGTCAAGTGAAATCCAATCCACGAAATAATTTGATCTATGGACAGCATCGTTGTGGTAAAGGTCGTAATGCCAGAGGGATCATTACCGCAGGGCATAGAGGGGGAGGTCATAAGCGTCTATACCGTAAAATCGACTTTCGACGGAATGAAAAAGAGATATCTGGTAGAATCGTAACCATAGAATATGACCCTAATCGAAATGCATACATTTGTCTCATACACTATGGGGATGGTGAGAAGAGATATATTTTACATCCCAGAGGGGCTATAATTGGAGATACCATTGTTTCTGGTACAGAAGTTCCTATATCAATGGGAAATGCCCTACCTTTGAGTGCGGTTTGAACTATTGATTTACGTAATTGGAAGTAACCAATTAGGTTTACGACGAAACCTAGGAATCGATCACTGATCCAATCGGAGTACCTCTACGGGATAGACCTCAACAGAAAACTGTTGAGTAACGGCAGCAAGTGATTGAGTTCAGTAGTTCCTCATAGAAAATTATTGACTCTAGAGATATGGTAATATGGAGAAGACAAAATTGTTTGAAGCGCGCACAGAACCGGAAGCGCCCCTTGTTTCAAAGAGAGGAGGACGGGTTATTCACATTTAATTTGATGGTCAGAGGCGAATTGAAAGCTAAGCGGTGGTAATTAGAAAGACCCCCGGGGAAAAAGAGAGATGTCTCCTACGTTACCCGTAATATGTGGAAGTATCGACGTAATTTCATAGAGTCATCCGGTCTGAATGCTACATGAAGAACATAAGCCAGATGACGGAACGGGGAGACCTAGGATGTAGAAGATCATAACATGAGTGATTCGGCAGATTTGGATTCCTATATATCCACTCATGTGGTACTTCATCATACGATTCATATAAGATCCATCTGTCTAGATATCATCATATACATCTAGAAAGCCGTATGCTTTGGAAAAAGCTTGTACGGTTTGGGAAGGGGTTTTGATTGAGAAAAAAGAAGAATCTACTTCAACCGATATGCCCTTAGGCACGGCCATACATAACATAGAAATCACACTTGGAAAGGGTGGACAATTAGCTAGAGCAGCAGGCGCTGTAGCGAAACTGATTGCAAAAGAGGGTAAATCGGCCACATTAAGATTACCATCTGGGGAGGTCCGTTTGATATCCAAAAACTGCTTAGCAACAGTCGGACAAGTGGGTAATGTTGGGGTGAACCAAAAAAGTTTGGGTAGAGCCGGATCTAAGTGTTGGCTAGGTAAGCGTCCTGTAGTAAGAGGAGTAGTTATGAACCCTGTAGACCATCCCCATGGGGGCGGTGAAGGGAGAGCCCCAATTGGTAGAAAAAAACCCACAACCCCTTGGGGTTATCCTGCGCTTGGAAGAAGAAGTAGGAAAAGGAACAAATATAGTGATAGTTTTATTCTTCGTCGCCGTAAATAGAAACATTGAAAATTGAATCTTTGGAATTGGAAATAATGTGATGGGCGAACGACGGGAATTGAACCCGCGCATGGTGGATTCACAATCCACTGCCTTGATCCACTTGGCTACATCCGCCCCTTCCCTTATCTAGCTAAAGGATTTTCTCTTTTTTCCATTCATCATTATACTTCAGATTAAGATCGAGATATTGGACATAGAATGCCAATTTAAAAAATGGAAAAAAAGGAGTAATCAGCCGTGACACGTTCACTAAAAAAAAATCCTTTTGTAGCTAATCATTTAGCGGGAAGGATTGAAAAACTCAACAGGAGGGAGGAGAAAGAAATCATAGTGACTTGGTCTCGGGCATCTACCATTATACCCACAATGATTGGCCATACAATCGCTATTCATAATGGAAAGGAACATTTACCTATTTATATCACAGATCGTATGGTCGGTCACAAATTGGGAGAATTCGCACCTACTCTAACTTTCGTGAGACACGCGAGAAACGATAATAAATCTCGTCGTTAGTCGTTCTACTAAGTATTCATGTGAAAAGCCTTATCTTAATAGTATTTATAATAGTATTTAGACTTAAGATTATAGTAAGAGTATAGGTATATTTCTTTTTCTAGTATACTAATATACTCACTTTTCTGACTTATCTTATACTATACTTCACCTAGGCACTTATCATTCATTGGCGGGGGAGAACTTTTATGATAAAGAACGAAAATTCGGATAGAGAAGCAAAAGTGTTAGCTCAACATATATGTATGTCTGTTTTCAAAGCACGAAGAGTAATTGATCAGATTCGCGGACGTTCTTATGAAGAAACACTCATGATATTGGAACTAATGCCTTATAGGGCATCTTATCCAATTTTAAAATTAGTTTATTCTGCAGCAGCAAATGCTAGTCATAATATGGGTTTGAATGAAGCTGATTTATTTATTAGTAAAGCTGAAGTCAATAGAGGTGCTATTGTGAAAAAGTTAAGACCCCGGGCTCGAGGGCGTAGTTATCTGATAAAAAAAACCACTTGTCATATAAAGATTTTTTTAAAAGAAAAATCTAAATTTTAGATTCCTATTTAGAAAAGAAAAAAGGGATGGAAAAATAATAGAAAAATATGGGACAAAAAATAAATCCACTTGGTTTCAGACTTGGAACAACTCAAAGTCATCATTCTTTTTGGTTCGCAAAACCAAAGAATTTTTCCAAGGGTCTACAAGAAGATGAAAGAATACGGAATTGTATTAAGGACTATGTAAAAAAAAATAAGAGAATATCCTCAGGTTTCGAAGGAATTGCCCATATAGTAATTCAAAAAAGAATAGATTTGATTCAGGTCATAATCTATATTGGATTTCCCAATTTATTAATAGAAGGACGAACACGGGGAGTCGAAGAATTACAGATGAATGTACAAAAAGAATTTCATTCTGTAAACCGGAGACTCAACATTGCTATCACAAGAATTGAAAAGCCTTATGGACAACCTAATATTCTTGCAGAATATATAGCTTTACAATTAAAGAATAGAGTCTCATTTCGAAAGGCAATGAAAAAAGCTATTGAATTAACTGAACAAACGGGTACAAAAGGGATTCAAGTGCAAATTGCAGGGCGTATCGACGGAAAAGAGATTGCACGTGTCGAATGGATCAGAGAAGGCAGGGTTCCCTTACAAACAATTCGCGCTAAAATTGATCACTGTTCCCATACAATTAGAACTATCTATGGAGTCTTAGGCATCAAAATCTGGATATTTGTAAACCAAGAATAAGAAAAGAAAAAAGAAGAAGAATGGACCTTTCTTTATTTCGCCATTCTGGTCATCGATAGAAAAAATTTATAAACTCTTTTCTTCTTTTTCTTTTTTTCTTAATCAAAGAAAAACGAACAATTCTAATTCTATAAGGTTGAATAAAAATTTGATTTACCCTTTATTTAATTTAGATTTTAGTATAATTGCTATGCTCAGTGTGTGACTCGTTAGTTTTTTCTTTAGAATTGAGATTGAAAAAAAAACAGGCTAACCCCACTATAAACTTAGTAACTATCAAAACTAAAGAAACTCAAAACTAATAACCAACTTATTGCTTCGTATTGTCGAGATCCCAAGAAACAATCACTATATGACTGAATCGATCATATAGTTGTAGCATTGTAGCAACTGAAATTCTTTTCATAAAAAAGAAATCTGATTATGAATTGTGAAAAAAAAAAAGGGATGTAGAAAAATGGAAGGATGATAGAAAGAGAGAATAAAGATCTCAATGATATATGATTCCCATATGTATGGTTTATGAAAAATTACCCCATAAAAAAGGCAGTGTTATAAAGCATCAACATCAATATAAAATAAAAATACAAAGTATACAATTACAATACAATCAAAATATACAATTACAATACAATAGAATAAGAAATATACAAATAAAAAATAGAAAGAAGATAGAAACATAGAATAAAATAGAATAAATAAGAAATAAAATAAAAGAAAATAAATGAGATTCAAATATTTAAATAATAATATAAAGAATAGAAAATAGAGAATAATTGAATCGAGCTTCGGGTTAAGAAAAACTGAGGAAATTGACTCGGAAACAAATAAGAGATTTTGTTGAGAGCTCCATTGCAGAGTTCAGGCCTAAACATTAATGGAGAAGCTATGGGAACGATGGAACCTGTGACTACATAGGATTTTCTTGAAAACGAATCAATCCTAATGATTCATTGGGTAGGATGGCGAAATGAACCAAGAAAAAATGGATTTCTTCTGAATGGTCATGGATTGATCCTACAAATGAAGGAGGAAGGAGTCAATATTCGCCCGCGAAACCTTTCTTTATTTTGAATTTTTATTTCATTTAAGGATTTCATTTATTGGCGTGATTCAATTTCAATAGAGGTAAAGTAAAAGACTTTAGAAATCTTGATAAAAGAAAGAAGCATTATATATAAACAAAAACACCTAGTTATCTAGTTAGTTATATATAAAGTTACCTATGTAACAAATTCAATATACAATAGAAAAGAAATTAGTATATTCTTTCTTTTCATTTTGATAGAATGAAATACATAAATACATGTGTATATTGAATATTCTTGATTCTTGAATCATTTCATTCGCGAGGAGCTGGATGAGAAGAAACTCTCATGTCCGGCTCTGCAGTAGAGATGGAATTCAGAAACAACCATCAACTATAACCCCAAAAGAACCAGATTTCGTAAACAACATAGAGGTAGAATGAAGGGAATATCTTGCCGAGGCAATCATATTTGTTTTGGCAGATATGCTCTTCAGGCACTTGAACCTGCTTGGATCACAGCTAGACAAATAGAAGCAGGGCGAAGAGCAATGACACGATATGCACGTCGTGGTGGAAAGATATGGGTACGTATCTTTCCCGACAAACCTGTTACTGTAAGACCTACAGAAACACGTATGGGTTCGGGCAAGGGATCCCCTGAATATTGGGTATCCGTTATTAAACCGGGCCGAATACTTTATGAAATGAGTGGAGTATCAGAAACTGTAGCCAAAACTGCTATGGAAATAGCTGCATGCAAAATGCCTATACGAACTCAATTTGTTATTTCAGGATAGGTAAACAAAAGTAAAAGAAGAAGGAAGTAGTATTGAGAATGAAAAAACAACCACAGATTTCTTTATCTCTGGACAGACAATATTTCTTTTTTCCATTATCCCTTGCATTGAAATAAGAGATTCAAATAAAAATGTATGATTCAACCTCAGACCCTTTTGAATGTAGCGGATAACAGTGGAGCTCAAGAATTGATGTGTATTCGAATCATAGGAACCGGTAATCACCGATATGCTCATATTGGCGATGTTATTGTTGCTGTAATCAAAGAAGCAGTGCCCAACATGCCTCTAGAAAGATCAGAAATAATTAGAGCTGTGATTGTACGCACGTGTAAAGAACTCAAACGTGACAACGGCATGATAATACGATATGATGACAATGCAGCGGTTATCATTGATCAAGAAGGAAATCCAAAAGGAACTCGAATTTTTGGTGCGATTGCTCGGGAATTGCGACAGTTGAATTTTACTAAAATAGTTTCATTAGCACCCGAAGTCTTATAGATGAAAATAGGATATATCCTATCTATTCTATATATAGAAAATAGAAATAGAATATTCAAATATCTGAAATAGATCCGATTAATAGATTGTGTCTCATGCATATATTTGATATTTAGAATAATTTTTTAGAATTGAATAATTTCAAAAAAAAATTCAATAAAAAATAAAACAAAAAAGAAGCATGTTTATTATATCAAAATGAGGAGGCACCAATAACTATAGTTCGTCATGGGTAGGGACATTATTGCCGATATAATAACTTCTATAAGAAATGCTGACATAGATCAAAAGGGAAGAGTTCAAATAGTATCTACTAATATCACTAAAAACATTGTGAAAATACTTTTACGAGAAGGTTTTATTGAGAACGTTCGAAAACATCAAGAAAGTAAAAAAAATTTCTTGGTTTCAACCTTACGACATAGAAAGACTAGGAAAGGGAATAAAATGATTTTAAAGCGTATAAGCCGACCCGGTCTACGAATCTATTCCAACTATCAACGAATTCCTAAGATTTTAGGTGGAATGGGAATTGTAATTCTTTCTACTTCTCGAGGTATAATGACAGATCGAGAAGCTCGACTAGAAAAAATTGGAGGAGAAATTTTGTGTTATATATGGTGATTCTCCTGGGGTACCCCAATTTTCTCTCGAACTTACTATTTGTAAAATAGAGAGGAGAAGTGAATTATAGAACTCTTCCTCTATTAGTTGATACTTAAAGGGGGTTCCCTGGAATGAAAGAACAAAAATTGATTCATGAGGGTTTAATTACTGAATCACTTCCCAACGGTATGTTCCGAGTTCGGTTAGATAATGAAGATCTAATTCTAGGTTATATTTCAGGGAGAATCCGGCGCAGTTTTATACGTATACTACCCGGAGATAGAGTCAAAATCGAAATGAGTCGTTATGATTCAACCAGGGGACGTATAATTTATAGACTTCGCAAAAAAGATTCGAACGATTAGATCATTCTTTTAAACATCCTTTTCGTAGGGATATAATTTGAAGTTCAAAAATGCAATAAACTGATTCTTGTTTCCAAAAAAATAGATTCAGAATGAAAGTAAGGAATGATAAATATGAAAATAAGGGCTTCTGTTCGTAAGATTTGTGAAAAATGTCGCTTGATTCGTAGGCGGGGGCGAATTATAGTCATTTGTTCCAATCCGAGACATAAACAGAGACAGGGGTAATCCTTCTCAAGTTCTAAATCAAGTACTTTTTCAAAACCATGTACATGTAAAAAGAAAGAAGAAAGGATTCGTTTTCATATGAAATTCATATGAAATGGATATCCCCGTATCTTTCTGTAGATTTCTGATTCTTCTTTCTTTTTCTTTTATTCTTATGAATATGATCTAATAAAATATGACAAAACCTATAGCAAAAATTGGTTTACGTAAGAATGCACGTATTGGTTCAAATAAGAATGAACGTAGAATACCAAAAGGAGTTATTCATGTTCAAGCGAGTTTCAACAATACTATTGTAACTGTTACAGACGTACGAGGTCGGGTGGTTTCTTGGGCTTCCGCAGGTACTTCTGGATTCAGAGGCACAAGAAAAGGAACACCCTATGCTGCTCAAGCCGCGGCATTTAATGCTATTCGTACATTAGTTGATCAGGGTATGCAACGAGCAGAAGTTATGATAAAAGGTCCAGGTCTCGGAAGAGATGCGGCATTACGAGCCATTCGTAGAAATGGGATGCTATTAAGTTTCGTACGTGATGTAACACCCATGCCGCATAATGGATGTCGCCCCCCTAAAAAAAGACGTGTGTAGAAATAAGAATTCAAGAGATTCCAAGAGAAATAAATGATTCAATGATCTGATCCAATAATCATAAAGAAAAGAAAAATAATAGTATGGTTCGAGAAGAAGTAGCAGGATCCACTCGAACACTACAGTGGAAATGTGTTGAATCAAGAGTAGACAGCAAGCGTCTTTATTATGGTCGTTTTGTTCTGTCCCCGCTTATGAAAGGTCAAGCCTATACTATAGGTATTGCTATGCGAAGGGCTTTACTTGGAGAAATAGAAGGAACATATATCACACGTGCAAAATCTGAAAATGTGCTGCATGAATATTCTACGATAGCGGGTATTGAAGAATCAGTACATGAGATTTTAATAAATTTGAAAGAGATTGTATTGAGAAGTAATCTCTATGGAGTTAGGGACGCATCCATTTGCGTCAGGGGTCCCAAATACATAACAGCTCAAGATATCATCTCACCACCTTCTGTAGAAATAGTTGACACGACACAGCATATAGCTAACCTGACAGAACCAATTGATTTGTGTATTGAATTACAAATCAAGAGAGATCGCGGATATCGTATGAAATCCACAAATGACTCTCACGATGGAAGTTATCCTATAGATATTGTATCTATGCCTGTTCGAAATGCGAATCATAGTATTCATTCTTATGGGAATGAGAATGAAAAACAAGAGATACTCTTTCTAGAAATATGGACGAATGGAAGTTTAACTCCTAAAGAAGCACTTTATGAAGCTTCTCGTAATTTGATTAATTTATTGATTCCTTTTCTACATGCAGAGGAAGAGGACATGAATTTCAAGGAAAATGAAAACAGATGGAATCTACCCCTTTTTTCCTTTCAAGACAGATTCACTAATCTTAAGAAAAACAAAAAAGGAATTCCATTGACATGTATTTTTATTGACCAATCAGAATTGTCTTCCAGGACCTATAATTGTCTCAAAAGGTCCAATATACATACATTATTGGACCTTTTGAGTCACAGTCAAGAAGATCTTATGAAAATGGAAGATTTTCGCATAGAAGATGTAAAACAGATATTGGGCACTCTACAGAAGCATTTTGCAATCAATTTACCTAAGAAAAAGTTTTCATTTTAAATCCATTGGACTTTTTTTTCATTTTTTAGTTTTTAGAAATAAAAAAAAGAATAGAATGAATTTTTAATCTTCGACACGGTCCATATATTTGCAGAATAGATCATAATAAGATAGATGTATCTAGGGAAGATCCAGAAGGGGATCTTCCTTAGATACCTATGTCGTGGTATTTAACGGTTTAATTAATTTGAAAAAGACCTAAAGTTAGGGATTTCTCAATAGGTAAAGTTGCTCCAATACCTAACCAAAGAGCTACTGCGGTACCGATCAAAAAGACTGTTGTAGCTACTGGACGACGAAATGGATTTTGGAATTTATTGACATTCTCCAAAAAAGGTACTGTCAATAATCCTATTGGTACTGAAACCATTAAAAGAACACCCAATAACTTATTGGGTACTGTGCGAAGTATTTGAAATACGGGAAAAAAGTACCATTCGGGTAATATTTCCAACGGAGTTGCAAACGGATCCGCCGGTTCACCGATCATTGACGGCTCTAGAACTGCTAAGCCCACATTACATGCAATAGTGCCTAGAATGACTACTGGAAAGATATATAAAAGATCATTGGGCCATGCAGGTTCTCCATAATAATTATGTCCCATCCCTTTAGCCAATTTAGCTCTTAATACAGGATCATTCAAATCAGGTTTCTTTGTTATTTGGATAGGTGAATTATTGTAGATCCATCCCCCAAAGGAACCGGACATGATAATTTTTTATCATCCGGCTCGAGCAAGAATCAAAAGAATTACAGAAATAGATCCATAGAACATAAATAGGTCCTAGGTCCATAGAATATCTATATTTCTATATTTCATACATATCTACATATATAATGTAGAATGACTCTATGTAAGAAAAGATTTATCAAATTCCATTTCCCCGAGTTGCAACGATTCATTGTAAAGAATTCAGTTCTGGCAACAAGGAAATGCTCAATATCCAAGTAGGCTTACAAATTCGATCATGATCAAGTGCTTTTTGGATTGTCTCATTCATGTCTTTTGGTTGGTATTTATCCCCACAACATCTCGATTGTGTTACATACAAAAATACAAAGTTTTTACTTGTTACTAATAAAGTCTAGCCCCTGTGCTTCCTTAGATCCCTTATTTAACTCCGATAGTATCATAGATCAGGGTCGATGCAGAGGAAATGAATGCATCTACATACTATAAAAAACTTACTAAGATTACTATCAAATTAATACGAAATACTAATACTAGCAATTAATTATAAGAAAATTACTAAAAAAAAAAGAAAAATGAAACAAAGTGGAATAAATAGAACATTGGATTCCACATCACTTATTCTAGGGATCTTACGGAGCCTGTTCATGCATGACATGATTCGGGTATGATCATAGAAAATATTCTCCTCAAGCGAACCGGCCTATCCTATGCTACATAAAGGGACTTACGTGATGGTTGGATGCGGAGACACATTGGGTTGTGAATTCCAACGTGGCGGATAAAATCATATATCTGCATGGACCAATCAATAGTTCAAGTCACACACTCCCATAATCCATCCTCTTTTAGGAAAATATACTTCAACTATTCGATTCGTATCAAATAAACAATACTTCAGAGTTGAATAGAAGTATCCAAATAACATGCCTTATTTTTAAATAATCCATATTTGTAGCAATGAAAGACTCTTGTTCCTCCCCGATATGATAAATTACAAAGATCTATGATCTGCCTTCTCTATAAAGGACCCGAAATACCTTGCTTACGTATCATTGAAAAGTGCATTAACATAAATACGGCAGTAAGAAGAGGCAATACAAAAGTATGTAAACTATAAAAACGAGTCAAAGTGGATTGGCCCACACTAGCACTTCCACGTAATAATTCTACCAAAGGCGATCCTATTATAGGAATAGCTTCAGGCACGCCTGTTACAATTTTTACTGCCCAATAGCCAATTTGGTCCCGAGGTAAGGAATAACCAGTTACTCCAAAAGATGCGGTCAATACAGCCAGAACCACCCCTGTAACCCAAGTTAATTCGCGGGGTTTTTTAAACCCACCCGTAAGATACACACGAAATACGTGCAAGATCATCATTAGAACCATCATACTTGCTGACCATCGATGAACTGATCTAATTAACCAACCAAAGTTGGCCTCAGTCATTATGTATTGAACAGAGGAAAAAGCCTCTGTAACAGTTGGACGATAGTAAAAGGTCATAGCAAAACCCGTAGCTACTTGTACTAAAAAACAAGTAAGTGTAATTCCCCCTAGACAATAAAATATGTTGACATGAGGAGGAACATATTTACTAGTTATATCATCTGCAATCGCTTGAATCTCGAGACGTTCCTCGAACCAATCATATACTTTATTGAGATAGGTAACCCAAGAAAGACTCCCCCTCTGAGAGCCGTATATGAGAATTTCATCTCGTACGGCTCAAGCCGAAACACACAAATACTAGTTTCAACGGATATGGAATAGAGAGTTTAAAACTTCTTGTGGCTTAGCCGCTTGACTCGATTTGACCAAAAGATACGAAGTAAGAAGAATCCGGAATCTCTTCTTTGTGATGATAATGCCAAGAAATACAATCTCAAGTTGGCTCATCCATCTTTCTTTATGTTAATCCTGACAGGCCTCTTGAATCTTCTCTTCCCTATCTTTTTTTTTGATAGGAATTCTCTTGTTGAGACCCTATGAATCAATTGAAACCTCAGATTCATACTAAAACCACGATGATTTAAGAAAACCAAAGCTAAACTCAAAGGTTTTCTGAGTAAAAACCATTTGATCATCACTTCTTTAATGAATGTAATAACTCAACAAAATCTAGAGAAAGAGATTTCTTTCGGTCAAAAGAAGTATGAAGTAAAAAATTGTTTGATTTATAAAAGACCTATTTCCATTTTTTTAATCCGGTTGCGAGGTCTGAATAATAGGTATGAATCATAGTTCAAATATTTCTTTTCTTGATCTATTCTATATAGTCCGTGCTCCAGAGACTAGAATAAATATCTGACGAGGTAGAATCATCTTGATAGAGATGACAGGTCCATTCTCTGTATTATCAATAGGATCAATTATAACAAGTCACACGCTCATATTCCGGAAATGAAATATCGAAACAAATAAATTTCACGATCGAACTACCAGAATGGTCTATAAATCCAAATCTTAGGTAATCTTAAGTTGAAGTATTAAGTATTTTAAGCATTAAGTAAGTATAAGTAAAATAATCTTTTTTGATTGAAAAACTAAGACTTCATAGTTTTTATGAACTAATTAATTGAAATTCCATCCAGTAAAACAGATGAATTATAAATTTCTAAAATAATAGATAGAAATATTGCAAATAGAGCCATTGCAACTCCCATAAGTGGTGTAGTCCCCCACCCTGGAGCTACTTTTCCATATTCCGAATTCAATGGTTTCAATAAACTCCCTACGCCAGTTC